TATGTATCTTGATCAATTGGATCGTTTGTTTCTGGATTCCGATAGGAAACTTTTGTAAATGTATTTCCGGATATTCTTTTATCATTTCGTCCAAGCGAGCGAGCTCCTCGAATTCTATGAATTTTTCTAGAAAACAATTTTCTTGGATATCATTTAAAAAAATTTCGGATTTACTAGTATTCCACCAACTAATAACCCAAGATTCAAAACTTTTTTTAAATAAAAAAGAGATCCACCAGGGAAAAAAAACTATATATATAAGATATAGAAGGGTAATAAATGTGTTTTTTTTTTTTCCATTTTTCGTATGTGAATTTTTAATGAACGCACCTCATTTCTCGATTCTATATGATCTAATATTTCTATCAAGTATAAGTTCTCTTCCAAGGCTTCGAACTTATGAATCTATTCGCTGTTTTTATTTGTAAGCCAGTGGTTAGTCCTTGAATTTTGAAAAATGAAAGAATACAAAAAAAAAAAATGGCCAATTTACCCATATCCCACAGGAATAATTAAGAAAGATTTATGAAGAATATTGTGATGTGATAATAAAAAATGAGTGGCAAAAGCAAAATAAGACAGAAAGGTTAGCATTCTAAGTGGTCCAGTCCTTTGCTCATTACATTAAGGTTAAGGAAGACAAAAAAAAGTAGAGATAATTTCCAAGATAGAATCTACCGATACGTAACCTATCAATTTCAAATATTGAACATAAAAAGAGAATTTCTTTCTATTTTATTCCGAAATGCTTTGTTTTGATCTATGAGATGGGTCTATTATTTTGATTTCTTACTTGTTTTGTTATTGGATTTAGTGAATTTACATACGCATAACAAAATTTTTAGATTAAAAAGTTTGATTTTCTAATTGGAATTGTTCCGGATACGTATATATAATACGTATTCTTTAGTTCATCAGTTCATCAATATTGTGAAGAAATTCCAGTTAAGTTATGCTATATAAGTTTTGCTATAAAAAAAGAAAACTCTTGGATTTTTTCACTCCTGCTACGAAAATGCTCATTCTTCAACTAATTTTAAAATACTTCAATTGGTACACGCAAAAAATAGGCCAATTCCGCTACTTTTTGCTCAATTTCTCGTGGAGTAAAATTATCATCAGTACGAGTCAAAGGAACAGTCCCTCGGCCTCTTATTTCCATATAAGGGATACGCCGAGCGTAAATACCCTCTTTAACTTCTATTCTAATAGACTGAATATCTTTCATAAGGAATCGGAGTAAGATGCGACGATTTTTTCCAGGAAATCCCCAGCGAAAAATACATACTATTCCTTCTTTTCTATCGAATCGATCATAACCCCCACCCACATTCCACAAAATTGTGCACCACAAATAACAACTAATAAATAGACCAGCGATCCCATAGAAAGACATCACGATCCCTTGTGGAAAAAAAAGTATTTGCTGAGAGGAAAATAAAGATATGAAACTTTTTCCAAGATAACTGGAAATTCCAACCAATAAAAAACCCAATGAACCTAAAAAAAGTATAAAAGCCCAGCAGAAATTACTTATTTTTCGAGACCCCGCTATAAGTTCTATCCATATATGTTCTGATCGCCAACTCATACTAGATCCAGTTGCTTTTTTTTGGAAGTGGGAGACTAGCCCATTTGATTTGACTTTCTTTTTTTTTTTTTTTTGTTTCCGAAGTAATTTCCATCAACTCGCACTATTTTGATGTGAATCTTTAGGAGGAATTCATCGAATTCATTAGATTAACAAATAAAGTAGCCTCATCCTATGATCTCCTATCTACACATATATAACATGTTATATCGTATTAGATTATATCATATTAGACTAACTAGATATCCGTATTAGGATCTAAGTCTAGGCCTTGAAAAATAAATAAATGAAATCTACTTCCATCGTACCTAATCGGATCTAAAAAATCTTGTTTTTTTGAACATGAAGAGATAATGAAGCCATTGCAATTGCCGGAAATACTAAGCCCACTAAAGGGACAAAAATGGAGGGTAAGTTGTTGAGAATTGTCATAGAATGGGCACCTCAATTTAATATTTGTACCTGTTTATTTTTTCTTCTAATATTTTTTTTCTTCTATCTTTTAATTGGAATTTTTATTTCATTTTTATATTATTATATTTAGATTAGAATATTTATATTCTAATAATTCGAATCGAATTTAATATTATTTTTTATATTAGAATATTCTAAAATTCTTAATTATATATTATTCTATATCTATATTTAATTTCTATTAACATATTCTATATTCTAATATTCGATATTTATTAAATTTATTAATTATCCTATTTCTATATTTTCTATTTTTGTTTCATTTCTATTCGAATATTTCTATATTCTAGTATTTTGTTCTATTATTTTGAAGAGAAATTTTTGAATATTATTATTTATTATTATTAAATAGATTATTATTTTATATTATTTATTATTAAACTTTTTTATTAATTTTTTAATAATATATTCTAATTCTACATATTTTTGTATTTTTATATTATTCTATATATATTTCGATATGAGTAGATAGTTTTCTATTAATATTAACTATTCTATTAAATAATTTAAATAATTAAATAAGCAATTCTCTTAAAATGAAATTAAACATTAATTATTAAATAAATATTAATTAAATTAAATATTTCGAAATATTCTAAAATATTCTATTAAATTTCTATTTTGTAGTTCTACTATTAGATTTTAATATTCTATATTATTATTTTATTATTATATTTCTATTTTTATTATTCTTTATTAATATTAAAATTAATATTAAATTAATATTAAATTTATATTTTATATTAATATTAATTCTTTCTCTTATTTCATTTCGTATTAATTCTTTCTCTTATTTCATTTCGTATTAATTCTTATCTTATTAATTAATTATTATATCTTAATAATTCTTATATTACTATATTAATATTACTATATTACTAGTAGTAATTCTTATATTACTAATCGAATTATTTAGTAATTATTTTAATTATTGGTAATAGTAATTAGTTTATTAGTAATTATTCCAAAGAATTCACTCTTTTTTCTTGTTGATAGAAAAAAGAGTGAATATCGGCCAAAAAATTATCTGGATGATTCTTTACTACAATTTACTCTTATGTTACATAAAAATGCATTCGTGGTGTTTTTCCTTTGATTACAATAAAAAAATACCTGCTCGCCAGAAAAAAAAATTAACTAATTTCAATTTAATTAACTTTAATTAAGTTAAGGCTCTACTTGATTTAGGATTCAAAGGAAAGAAATCATGGAGCTGAAGTAACTCATTCAAAACGCCTTTTAAAAGATTACGTGGTACGATTGAATCGAATAAGCCCTTATGGAATAAAAATTCAGCCGATTGTGAACCTTCAGGTACTGCCTTATTCAATGTTTGTTCAATTACTCTTTTACCGGCAAATGCAATATAGGCGTTAGGTTCAGCAATAATGATATCTCCCAACATCCCAAAACTAGCTGTCACCCCACCAGTTGTAGGAGACGTAAGGATTGACACATAAAATAACTTTTTATTCGATTGATAATCATATAAAGCAGAAGATATTTTAGCCATTTGCATCAAGCTCAAACTTCCTTCTTGCATTCGTGCTCCTCCGGAAGCACACACTAAAATAAGAGGTAAAAATTGATTGGTAGCATACTCAATCAAACGAGTAATTTTCTCACCTACTACGGATCCCATACTACCCCCCATAAACTGAAAATCCATAACCCCAACTGCTACGGGAATGCCGTTTAGTTGACCTGTGCCTGTTTGAACAGCCTCGGTTAATCCTGTCTTTCTTTGATAAGAATCAATACGATCTTTATAAGGTTCCTCTTCGGAATGAAATTCAATGGGATCCAGAGATACCATGTCTTCATCCATAGGATCCCAAGTCGCTGGGTCAATCAAAAGTTCAATTCTATCTGAACTATTCATTTTCAAATGATATCCACATTGTTCACAAAGATTCATTTTTGACTTCAAAAATTTCTTATAATTTAATCCATAACAATTTTCACATTGAACCCATAAATGCTTGTATTTTTGAGTTATATCGAGATCATTAGAACTTTCTCTTATAACCAAATCGCTACCATTCGTGCTAGTTATTAGACTGGTACTCTCGTTTTCACTACTATTTTCGCTTTCACCACAAATGTAACTATAAATGTAACTTTCGCTATAATAGTTACTACCACTAAAAATAGAACTATCAATACAGATTTGAGAGCGAAGATAACGGTCAATGCAACTATTGATGTAATTATTCCAACTATAGTTAGTATCATACATATAATGATCATATTGGGAGTCGCCAATCCTAGACCCATTATTCAGATAACTAGAACTCCAATAACTAGAAAAAGAACTTTCTAGTTCACCCAGAAAAGAATAATCAGTCTCAATCTCAAAAACTTTATTTTCTATATCAAAATAGATGGAATAACTGTCCTTATTACTATCCTGAACTAAAAAAGTTTCATCAACGCTGAAATCCCAAATGTCCCTGACGCCGACTAAATGATCAACATTACTGGAACTCGAGTTGTCACTATTACTCCAACTATGGATGTGTTTATCTGTATCATTTAGAATCGGGTCTTCACTTATACTGGTATTTTCAAAAGGATTGAAACTATCCATTGATTTACCTAGCCTACACCTGTATCCTAATTCCACATTGGATAAGATCGAATTGAACCACCATTTTTCCATAGAACTTTCTTGCTGCTATTTCCATCAAAATAAATAGATGAATAGTCATTCGATGAAAAATCATTTAACTATTTTTTTGCCTCTCAAAATAAGTATATAGATCCAATCAACAGGATTATTAACTAAATAAAGAGTGGGTATTAAAAAAAAATGATTCTCTTTTCCTTTTTTGTAAGAAACCGGAGTATCACTTCACTATATATGATATTTTATGAGGGAATCATGTTTTCAATTTTTTTTTTTCGAAGTGTAAATAGAAAAGTAATTTGTTAT